CCCACAATCGAGGTAAACATGTTAGTAACCGAACCTTCTTCAAAAAGGTCTAAGGGGTAAGCTACATACGCAATAAATTGAGTTTCTTCTCCTGGAACGGGCTCGATGTGGTAGCATCGTCCTTTGTAACGATCAAGGCTGGTAAGCCCATCGGTCCACACAGTTGTCCATGTACCAGTAGAAGATTCAGCAGCTACCGCAGCCCCTGCTTCTTCAGGTGGAACTCCAGGTTGAGGAGTTACTCGGAATGCTGCCAAGATATCAGTATCCTTGGTTTCATATTCAGGAGTATAATAAGTCAATTTATACTCTTTAACACCAGCTTTGAATCCAACACTTGCTTTAGTCTCTGTTTGTGGTGACATAAGTCCCTCCCTACAAGTCATGAATTTAGAATTCTTGTAATAAAACAAAACAACAAGGTCTACTCGACATAAATTAGGAATAGATTTAATTAACCTTTTTCACAGGAATCTTTCACAAAATTATCAACTAATCAGAATTATTATTTATTAGACCATGATATTTGATTCGCCAAATACATCATTATTGTATATTCTTTCATATGTATAGCGCAACCTAATACTTGTTTTTCAAGTTTTGAATCTTTGACTTTTTATAAATCGAAATATTTAATATTAAAATAATAAAAATTAAAATAACTCTTGACAGTAATATATGTTGTATTATGTAAATCCTAGATATGACAATATGCGGAATTCATCCATTAAAATGAAAAACAAGGGGGGGTTGAAAAAGGAATGAATAGATGGGACGCATAACCGGATATGCTAAAATGAAAATACGAAAAAAAAAGCTAATGAGATCGAATAATAAATAATAAATAGAGTTCCGTTTCGAATTCGCTAGATAAAACAAAGTCTTGCCTGTTATGATAAATAAATCAAAGACTTTACGCAACATTTTTATTTTTTATTCATATATATTTTTTTTTTACTAGGTTTCGGTTAGTTGAGCTTGAAAATGACTATTCCTTCATTGAAATTGAATAAGTAAAAATTTTAATTGCACATTCGCTTGGGCGGTACCAACGAAATTGAGTGCTTACTCCCATTTATTTTTGAATTAACCGATCAATTTGCTATCGAAGATTTTTTCTGTATTCGAAAAATTTCGCAACAAAATTTAACATATTTTTTTATTATGAGAATAAATCCTACTACTTCGGATCCAGAGGTTTCGATACGTGAAAAAAACAACCTGGGACGTATCGCCCAAATCATCGGCCCGGTACTGGATGTAGCCTTTCCCCCGGGCAAGATGCCTAATATTTACAATGCTCTGGTGGTTAAGGGTCGAGATACTCTTGGTCAAGAAATTAATGTGACTTGTGAAGTACAGCAATTATTAGGAAATAATCGAGTTAGAGCTGTAGCTATGAGTGCGACAGAGGGTTTAAAGAGAGGAATGGACGTGGTTGATATGGGAAATCCTCTAAGTGTTCCAGTCGGCGGCGCGACTCTAGGACGAATTTTCAACGTGCTTGGGGAACCTGTTGATAATTTAGGTCCTGTCGATACTCGCACAACATCTCCTATCCATAAATCCGCGCCTGCTTTTATACAATTAGATACAAAATTATCTATTTTTGAAACAGGAATTAAAGTAGTAGATCTTTTGGCTCCTTATCGTCGTGGGGGAAAAATTGGACTATTCGGTGGGGCTGGCGTGGGTAAAACAGTACTAATTATGGAATTGATCAACAACATTGCCAAAGCTCATGGTGGTGTATCCGTATTTGGTGGAGTAGGCGAACGGACTCGTGAAGGAAATGATCTTTACATGGAAATGAAAGAATCTGGAGTCATTAATGAACAAAATCTTGCAGAATCAAAAGTGGCCCTAGTCTACGGTCAGATGAATGAACCGCCGGGAGCTCGTATGAGAGTAGGTCTGACTGCCTTAACTATGGCAGAATATTTCCGAGATGTTAATGAGCAAGACGTACTTCTATTTATCGACAATATCTTCCGTTTCGTACAAGCAGGATCCGAAGTATCCGCTTTATTGGGTAGAATGCCTTCTGCTGTGGGTTATCAACCCACCCTTAGTACCGAAATGGGTTCTTTACAAGAAAGAATTACTTCTACGAAAAAAGGGTCCATAACCTCTATTCAAGCAGTTTATGTACCTGCAGACGATTTGACTGACCCCGCTCCTGCCACCACATTTGCACATTTAGATGCGACTACCGTACTATCAAGAGGATTAGCTGCCAAAGGTATCTATCCAGCGGTAGATCCTTTAGATTCAACGTCAACTATGCTACAACCTCGAATCGTTGGCGAGGAACATTATGAAACTGCGCAACAAGTCAAGCAAACTTTACAACGTTACAAGGAGCTTCAGGACATTATAGCTATCCTGGGGTTGGACGAATTATCCGAAGAGGATCGCTTAACCGTAGCAAGAGCACGAAAAATTGAGCGTTTCTTATCACAACCTTTTTTCGTAGCAGAAGTATTTACGGGTTCTCCGG